TGCAATGATGAGAATAAACAAGAATACTTGCCAAAAGCATATGATCCTCTTTTGAATGGCGCATATCGTGGAAAAATAAACAAATTCTATTCACATACAACCATGAATCATTTAATTACTTCGAAAGAAAATTCCACGAAAATAGTTTGGATAAATAAGCTTCATGGGCTATTTTCTATTTCTAATAATTACCAAGAATTTGAACATGAAAAAAATCCACTTAATGAAAAATCACCATGGAATTATATTATTAATTCGTTAACGTCAATTGATCAATTATCTTTTGAGTACATACCCAATTCTCATTTGAAAAAATCTTCTTTATTGGAAGAAGAAATAAAAATAAATTCAGAAAATAAAGCAAAATCTTTGAAATCCGTATTCGATATAATTACAACCAATGGAGAAGAAATCATTGAAGAAGGAGAAGAAATCCTTAAAGAAAAAATCATTCAAAAAATTCCTCAACGGTTATACAAACTAACTGAAGAGTTAGAAGCACTAGCACAGGATGAAGATGAAGAAGATGAACATGAGCAACTAATGAAACAAGATCAGGAAATTCGTACAAGAAAAGCCAGACGAGTGGTGATTTATACTGACTACAGCGTGAATCCCGAGACTAACGATGATGAAATAAACGAGTTGGCTTTGATACGTTACTCACAACAACCTGATTTTCGTCGAGGTCTAATCAAAGGATCCTTACGCGCTCAAAGACGTAAAACAGTTATTTGGAACACATTCCAAGCATATGTAAATTCTCCGCTTTTTTTTGATCGAGTAGAAAACATATTTTTTTTTTCTCTTTTAAACAAGATCGATCAAAATATTAAGTCTATTTTTAGGAATTTTGCGAAGAAAAAACCAAAAACGGAATTAAAAATTGACGATTTTGAGAAAGAAAAGATGAAGAAAACTCTGAAGGCTCTCGATGAAAACGAGAAGAAGAGAGAAGAAGAAAATGAACGAATGGCAATAGCAGAAATTTGGGATAGCGTTATATTTGCTCAAGCAATAAGAAGTTTGATACTCCTGATCCACGCTTTTCTTAGAAAAAACATTATATTGCCTTCATTGATAATAGCTAAAAATGTTGGACGTATGTTATTATTCCAATACCCCGAGTGGTATGAGGATTTTAAGGACTGGAAGAGTGAAATGCATGTTAAATGTACGTATAATGGTATTCCACTATCAGAAACAGAATTTCCTCAAGATTGGTTAACAGATGGTCTTCAGGTAAAAATTCTATTTCCTTTCCGTTTAAAACCTTGGCGAAGATCTAAACTACGATCTCATCATGGAGATCCAATGAAAAAAAAAGTAAAACAAGAAAATTCTAGTTTTTTAACAGTTTGGGGAACGGAAACAGAACTTCCTTTTGGTCCTGCCCGAACCCTACCTTCTTTTTTTGAACCCATATATAAAGAACTAAAAAAAAATATTCGAAAAGTGAAAAAGAATTATTTTCTACCTCTAAAAGTAAAAGTTTCAAAACCATGGGTTATCAAAATTTTTCCAGTTCTAAAACGAATAATGAATAAACTTGAAAAAGTAAACCCAATTTCTTTATTTGAATTCAAGAAGGTGAAAGTATATGAACCAAATGAAAATGCAAAAGATTCAAAAGATAATAATAAGATTATTCCTGAATCGACCATGCAAATTCAATCTATGAATTGGACAAATTTTTTATTCATAGAAAATGAAATGAAAGATCTTGCTGATAAGACAATCATAATCAGGAATCAAATAGAAGAAATCGCAAAAGAAAAGAAAAAAAAAGTTCCAGCCTATGATGATAAAAGACCAGAATTAAAGAAAGATATTTGGCGGATATTCAAAAGAATAAATACTCGATTAATATGCAAATCACATTATTTTATGAAATCTTTCATTGAAAAAATATACATGGATATCCTGCTATGTATGGTTAGCATTTCGAAGGTCAATGCACAACTTTCAACAAAAAAAATTATCAATGAATCCATTTACAACGATGAAAGAAATCAAGAAGGAATTGATGAAACAGATCAACATACAATGAACTTGATTTCGACTATAGAAAAAGAAAAGGACTTTTCTAATCCTAGTAATAATTCAAATACTTATTACGATTTATCTTCCTTGTCCCAAGCATATGTATTTTACAAAATATCACAAACCCAATTACTTAACAACCATCACTTTAGATCTGTACTTCAATATCGCGGTACCCATCCTTTTATTAAGGACAAGATAAAGTATTATTCTATAACCCGAGGAATATTTAACTCCAAATCAAGGTATAAGTATAAGAAAATAAAGAAGCCTGGAATGAATGAATGGAAAAACTGGTTAAAGGGTAATTATGCATACAATTTATCTCAGAGCAAATGGTCTCGATTAGTATTAGTAGCGAAAAAATGGCGAAAAAAAATCAATCAAAATTGTACGATTCACAATAAAGAATCAATGAAATTTTCTTCATATAAAAAAGAAAAAGACCGATCAATTCATTACAAAAAAGAAAATTTCTATACAGTGTATTTATGGCCGAATCAAAAAGAAAAATTAAAAAAGCAATATGTATATGATCTTTTATCACATAAATATATATATTATGGGGATAGTAAAGATTCCTCTATTTATAAACCAAAATTACAGCTAAAAAGGAACCAAAAAATTCCATATAATTTCGACATACAGAAACCCGAATTTTTTTATGGAATTATCAATTCCATAGAAAAAAATTATGTTTTTAATAAGCATAAAAATCTGAATAGGAAATATTTTGATTGTAGAATTCTACATTTTTACCCGAAAAACACTATTGATGTAAACGATATCGATATTATCCACTTTACAAATGTACATATTGGTACTAAACTTGAAAAAAATGCTAAGACTAAAAAAATAAATATTAATATAAAAAAATTGAAAAAAAAAGATCTTTTTTTTCTTTCAAAACATCAAGAAAAAGAAACAAATCTATACAAAAAAAACAACTCCAATCAAAAAAACTTTTTTGATTGGATGGGAATGAATCGAAAAAGGGAAAGAGTTTTTTGTAAAAAAAAAAAATCAAATCTGAAATTTTGGTTCTTTCCGGAATTCAGATTTCCTTTTGATACATATAAGGCATATAAGATTAAACCGTGGATCATCCCAATCAAATTACTTCTTTCCAATCAGAATTTAGATGAAAAAAAAAAAATTAGTCAAAATAAAAGTGTCAAAGATTCTATTTTAATAAAATTAAAAAACCAAGAAAAAAACGAAGAAAAGACAAATCTTGTGTCAGATCCAAGCAAACAAAACAAAAAAAAGCCTCTTCAAAAGGATTATGTGAGATCTGAAAGTAAAAAGAAAAAACAATGCAAGAAAAGCAAGAAATCAGAACTAGATTTATTCCTAAATAAATATTTAATTGTTCAATTAAGATGGAACAACTTCGTTAATCATAAAATGACAAGAAATATCAAGGCATATTGTTTCTTACTTAGATTGATGGATCCAAGTTCTATAGCTCTAGCCTTAATTCGAAGAAAAGAGATGGATCTAGATGCAATCCTTAATAAGGACAATCTAACTCTTACAGACTTTTTAAAAAAAGGAATATTGATTATCAAATCAACTCGTCTAGCTTTTATAACGGGTGGAAAATTAATTATGTATCAAACCATAAGTATTTCATTGATCGATGGCGAAAAGAGTAATCACCAAATAAATATAAAATACAAAAAAAAAAAATATGTCAATAAGAAGAATTTTAATAAATCTACTGAACAACATAGAAATATGCTTGTGAATGGGAATCCAGATTATTATGATCTCCTTGTTCCTGAAAATATTCTATCTCCTAGACGTCGTAGAGAATTGAGAATTCTAATTTGTTTCAACTCTCCTAATTGGGATGTTGTGAATAGAAATAAAATATTTTACAATGAAAACAATATAAGAAACTCCACACAATTTCTGAATGAAGACAAAGGTCTTAATCTTAATATAGATTCAAATATAAAATATAAATTGTTTCTTTGGCCCAATTACCGATTAGAAGATTTAGCTTGTATGAATCGCTATTGGTTTGATACCAATAATGGTAGTAATTTCAGTATGTCAAGGATACACATGTATACACGATTTAGAATTATCTAATTATCTAATAGTATATTTGATATACTTTATGTTACATGTCAATATTCACATGCCATTTTCCGTAGATGAAAAGTGAAGGATATATGTTATACTTTGCTACTTTGGTACATAAACATAACATAATATGTATTTACTTGTGTATCAATTCAATCTAGAAAGAAATTCACAGAATCTTTTTAGGTGCAAAAAAAGATTATCTTTGGTAAATGTGTAAATGTATTATCCTTTTCTATCCAAATCCAATTTTCAATTGGATTTGGATAGAATCAAATAAAAAAACTATTTGGAAATGAATAAATTTTTATTTTTGTATGTACTAGATTAAAAAAAAAATGGAAATAACATTATAATAATAACATTATAATAATAAAAATAATATATATTATTCTCTTTTTCCTAATCGGAAAAATCCGTGGAAAAGAAAGAAAAAAAAGTTTTTTATGGTAAAAAATTCATTCATTTCACTTATTTCACAAAAAGAAAAAGAAGAAAACAGAGGTTCTGTTGAATTTCAAGTATTAAGTTTCACAAATAAGATACGAAGACTTACTTCACATTTGGAATTGCACAAAAAAGATTTTTTATCAAAAAGAGGTCTACAAAAAATTCTGAGAAAACGTCGACGTATGCTGGCCTATTTGTCAAAGAAAAATGGAGTGCGTTATAAGAAATTAATTGATGAATTGAATATTCGAGAACCAAAAAATTGTTAATTTCATTGTTTGGATTTTTGAATTAGTAATTATTAGATTTTACATTTGGACGAATCTACTTTTTGAGGAATTCGTGAAATAATGAATTAAGGAAGAAAAGGTATGACTGTACCGGCTAAAAAAAAAGATTTCATGATCGTTAATATGGGTCCTCACCACCCATCAATGCATGGTGTTCTTCGACTAATTGTTACTCTCGATGGTGAAGATGTTATTGACTGTGAACCTATATTGGGTTATTTACACAGGGGTATGGAAAAAATAGCGGAAAACCGAACAATCATACAATATTTGCCTTATGTAACACGTTGGGATTATTTAGCTACTATGTTCACAGAGGCAATAACGGTAAATGCACCAGAACAACTGGAAAATGTTCAAGTACCTAAAAGGGCTAGCTATATCAGAGTAATTATGCTGGAGCTGAGTCGTATAGCTTCTCATTTGTTATGGCTTGGACCTTTTATGGCGGATATCGGTGCACAGACTCCCTTTTTTTATATTTTTAGAGAGAGGGAATTGATATATGATTTATTCGAAGCTGCCACAGGTATGCGAATGATGCATAATTATTTCCGCATCGGAGGCGTAGCAGCCGATCTACCTTATGGCTGGATAGATAAATGTTTAGATTTTTGTGATTATTTTTTAACAAGGATTCTTGAATATCAAAAACTTATTACGCAAAATCCTATTTTTTTGGAGCGAGTCGAAGGAGTGGGCATTATTGGTGGGGAGGAAGCGATAAACTGGAGTTTATCGGGACCAATGTTACGAGCTTCTGGAATACAATGGGATCTTCGTAAAATTGATAATTATGAATGTTACAATGAATTCGATTGGGAAGTCCAATGGCAAAAAGAAGGAGATTCATTAGCTCGTTATTTAGTACGAATGGGTGAAATGAGGGAATCCATAAAAATAATTCAACAGGCCCTAGAAGGAATTCCTGGCGGACCCTATGAAAATTTAGAAGTCCGGCGCTTTGGTAGAGCAAAAAATTCCGAATGGAATGATTTTGAATATAGATTTATTAGTAAAAAACCTTCACCCAATTTTGAATTGTCGAAACAAGAACTTTACGTAAGAGTGGAAGCCCCAAAGGGGGAATTAGGAATTTATTTGATAGGAGACAATAGTATTTTCCCTTGGAGATGGAAAATTCGTCCACCCGGTTTCATAAATTTGCAAATTCTTCCTCAACTAGTTAAAAGAATGAAATTGGCTGATATCATGACGATACTAGGTAGTATAGATATCATTATGGGAGAAGTTGATCGTTGAAATGATAATTGATACGACAGAAGTACAAACTATCAATTCTTTTTCTACATCGGAATCCTTAAAAGAGGTTCATGGGCTCATATGGACTTTTGTACCCATTTTAATCCTTATATTGGGAATTACAATAGGGGTACTAGTAATTGTGTGGTTGGAAAGAGAAATATCTGCAGCGCTACAACAACGTATTGGGCCTCAATATGCTGGCCCCTTGGGAATTCTTCAAGCTTTGGCAGATGGAACTAAACTACTTTTAAAAGAAGATCTTCTCCCGTCTAGAGGAGATCTTCGTTTGTTTAGTATTGGACCGTCTATAGTAGTCATATCGATTCTAGTAAGTTATTTAGTAATCCCTTTTGGGTATCGCCTTGTTTTAGCCGATCTAAGTATAGGTGTTTTTTTATGGATCGCCATTTCAAGTATTGCTCCTATTGGGCTTCTTATGTCAGGGTATGGATCGAATAATAAATATTCTTTTTCAGGTGGTCTGCGAGCTGCTGCTCAATCCATTAGTTATGAAATACCATTAACTCTATGTGTATTATCAATATCTCTACGTGTGATTCGTTGAATATAAAATTTATACTTCTTTCCTTTACTTCTAGGAAAAAAGTTGAATGAATTGAATGGATATTTTTTTTTATTCATGATTCAGGTCAATGAGTTAAACCAAATAGTTATATGAGTGAAACAAAACAACTTAGAAATTTGCAGTAAGAAGATAAAATCTCACTTCATATGTACAAGAATAAAATTGAAGTAAACATAAGCCGTGTAAAATGGTTATCCCAAGATTGAGATTCGTCATCATATCTTGAAGCGGGTATAAAAGATCGACTGTATGGAGTTTTCATTACTGTCTTGTATTTATTAACATGCCGTAGATCAATCAAAAATCAGTGGACAATTAGGAACACAAAAGTACACAAAAGATTAGTAATGGAGATAATATAAGGTAAGGTATCAAAAAAAAAATAAATAAATAAAGATATTTCTGCATAAAATGAATCATAATAGAGACTTTAAATTGGTAGAAATGATCAAGCAGTACTTTCCTATGATTCCGATCTAGAGTAATACTCCTATTCACTGATTAAAAAAAAAATAACTATTCAGAACGAATTAATCCTTTATTTATTTTTTCAAAGTACCCGCCTCTGAGATAGAAGAACAGGAATAAAATAAAAGAAATAGAATATAATATTCGAATGAATAAAAAAAAAATCTTTATTTATTCTTTTTCCTATGCATATACATCCAAATAGATGAAATTCTTATCATTATTTAATTTATGAAAAATTCCTCTAATTATTTTATTAATTTTTTTTTTATTCATATAACGAATATTTGATTAAATAGTTTAAATTATTACCGAACAAAACAAAGAAAAATATGCTTTGATTATAAGGGATGAGATGAATTCCGAAGCCTTTTTTTTTCTTATTTTTGCGAACGGAATTTCATTGGTTTAATTTGGGACTCTCCGACAGATCTTTTTTTCTACCCTAAAACAAAAGGAAGTGATAAGACCGAACCAGTCCTTACATTTATTTGTGGCCATAGAGGAGCCGTATGAGGCTGAGGTCTCATGTACGGTTTTGAAATAGCGATGGGAACAATGCTGTTTTTATCGACTATAATTATCTAATAGTTCAAGTACAGTTGATATAGTTGAAACACAGTCCAAATATGGTTTTGGGGGGTGGAATCTGTGGCGTCAGCCCATAGGATTTATGGTTTTCATAATTTCTTCTCTAGCTGAATGTGAGAGATTGCCCTTTGATTTACCAGAAGCGGAAGAAGAATTAGTAGCAGGTTATCAAACGGAATATTCAGGTATCAGATTTGGTTTATTTTATCTTGCTTCGTACCTAAATCTATTAGTTTCTTCATTATTTGTAACGATTCTTTACTTAGGTGGGTGGAAGTTATCTATTCCATATATATCTGTTCCTGAACTTTTCGGAATAAAAAAAATAGCTGGAGTCTTTGGAATGACAATTGGTATCCTTGTTACATTAGCTAAAGCTTATTTGTTTATATTCATTTCTATCACAACAAGATGGACTTTACCCAGGATGAGAATGGACCAGCTATTAAATCTTGGATGGAAATTTCTTTTACCTATTTCTTTGGGTAATCTATTATTGACAACTTCTTCTCAACTTGTTTCGCTATAAATTAAATAATAGAATACGATAAGAATATTCTAGATTCATAACCCCTTTCAAACAAGAGAAAGAAACATCAATTTATTCATGGATATCTACAATATGTTTCCAATGGTGACTGGGTTCATGAATTATGGTCAACAAACAATACGGGCTACAAGGTACATTGGTCAAAGTTTCATAATTACCTTATCTCACACAAATCGTTTACCTGTAACTATTCAATATCCTTATGAAAAATCAATTACGTCAGAACGTTTTCGCGGTCGAATTCACTTTGAATTTGATAAGTGTATTGCTTGCGAAGTATGTGTTCGTGTATGCCCAATAGATCTACCTGTTGTTGATTGGAGATTGGAAAGAGATATGAAAAAGAAACAATTACTTAATTATAGTATTGATTTTGGGGTCTGTATATTTTGTGGTAACTGTGTCGAGTATTGTCCAACAAACTGTTTATCAATGACTGAAGAATATGAACTTTCTACTTATGATCGTCACGAATTGAACTATAATCAAATTGCATTGGGTCGGTTACCAATATCAGTAATTGAAGATTATACAATTCAAATAGTTATGAATTCAACTCAAATAAAAATCGATAAAGATAAATCCCTTGATTCAAGAACGATTACCAATTACTAAAATTTTTTTGATATAAAGGATCAAAGCTTTTTTTGTCAATAACTACAAATATAATACTATTTATTTATTTTTGAGAATCATTCTTTTATTTAAACTAATTATAATAATAAATTTTATTTATCGCGAGAATTTCAAAATATACAATTCTAAAGTTTTTTCTTTTGGATAAATAAAGTAAGTGTAATTAGTCCAATAATTAGTTATCTATTATATATATAATAGATAACTAATTATCTATATTCTATATATTCTATATAGTTATATCCATATTAAGATTTAATTCAATTAGGAAGGTATCATAAATTGGATAAACCTTTTTCCTTGACTATTTAGTAAAGTCATGATTTGACTTATTTTTTTTTGTGGACATTTTATACATAATGGATTTACCAGGACCAACACATGATATTCTTGTAGCATTTCTGGGGTCAGTTCTTCTATTAGGGGGTATGGGAGTTGTATTACTTACCAATCCTATTTATTCTGCTTTTTCGTTGGGGTTGGTTCTTGTTTGTATATCTTTATTCTATATTTCATCAAACTCCTTTTTTGTGGCTGCTGCACAGCTTCTTATTTATGTGGGAGCCATAAATGTTTTAATTATCTTTGCGGTAATGTTCATGAATGGTTCCGAATATTCTAATGATTCATATTTTTGTACCGTTGGAGATGGAGTCACTTCACTGGTTTGTATAAGTATTTTTTTTTCACTGATTACTATTATATCAGATACATCATGGTATGGAATTATTTGGACTACAAGATCAAACCAGATTATAGAACAGGACCTAATAAGTACTGTTCAACAAATTGGGATTCATTTATCGACAGATTTTTATCTTCCCTTTGAACTAATTTCAATAATTCTTTTAGTTTCCTTGATAGGTGTAATTACTATGGCTCGCCAATAATAAATATAGTTAGAATAAAAAAAATTAGAGTTATAAAAATTTTAAATATGAAATTAAATATATAATATAATAAAATCAAAAGGTTTAATAATTTTAGTTAAATTTGTTTACTTTCTTTTGTTTTGTAATTATAACTTCTAGTTAATTGAATCCCTTGAATTGTTGATATTAAAATGAATTGAGATTGATAAGGAGTTAGTCAATGATGTTCGAGCATGTACTTTTTTTGAGTGTCTATTTATTTGCTATTGGTCTCTATGGATTGATCACAAGTCGAAACATGGTTAGAGCACTTATGTGTCTTGAGCTTATACTAAATTCGGTTAATATTAATCTCGTAACATTTTCTGATATATTTGATAGTCGACAATTAAAAGGGAACATTTTCTCAATATTTATTATAGCCGTTGCAGCTGCAGAAGCTGCTATTGGACTTGCTATTGTTTCGTCGATTCATCGAAACAAAAAATCAACGCGTATCAACCAATTGAATTTGTTGAATAATTAATTAAAATTATCATGATCATATACTAAAAAATTAGTTATTATATTTCTATATTAATTAGATAAATAATCTATAGATATAGAAATAAAATATAAATAATAATATAAATAATATAATATATATAATATATATAAAATTAAATAAAAATAAAAAAATATAAGAAAAATATAAGATTAATATTATATATATATAACGTGTATATATAACAAACATGTAAAATATATAGTATATATAATAACTAAGAAACTATAATATATGATATATATATATGAAATTTGATTCAATATCAAATTGATTTAATTTGACTATTTTACTAGATTAGTAAAGTATAATTAATACTAAACTAATTTATATATTGATTTGAATATCAATTTATTTTGTTGGACCATTTTCATTCACACACCCGACTCGTATGATTATAATTTTTTAAACGAAAATTAAAGTCTCTTGGCTTTTTCTTATAAGCAGATTTAGAAAAATATTGATTCTTCCAATTTTAGTAAACCACTGCTTCGTCTGGTGTCTACAATATAACTACTACTTCTATACCAGATTGAAAATTTTTGATGTTCAAACCCGGGCTGTTATAGATTCAATGTCACATTCAGTAAAAATTTATGATACATGTATAGGGTGTACTCAATGTGTACGAGCTTGCCCTACGGATGTGTTGGAAATGATACCGTGGGACGGATGTAAAGCTAAGCAAATTGCTTCCGCACCAAGAACCGAGGATTGTGTAGGTTGTAAGAGATGTGAATCCGCTTGTCCAACGGATTTTTTGAGTGTCCGTGTCTATTTATGGCATGAAACAACTCGCAGCATGGGACTATCTTATTGATACGTTACAAAAAAATACACTTTAATTATTTGATTCCTCTTTACCGACAAAAGCCCGTATTCAGAATAGAATAATATATTTTATTAAGTACGGGCTTTTGTGGTCAAAAACGTATCTTGTCTTTATCACGAATAATTTTCCTTGGCTAACAATACTTGTTGTTTTGCCGATATTCGTCGGCTCTTGCATTTTTTTTCTTCCTTATAGAGGAAATAAGATGTTCAGGTGGTATGCTATAGGTATTTGCTTGTTAGAACTCCTTTTAATGACCCACGTTTTCTGTCATCATTTCCAATTGGACGATCCATTAATCCAATTGGAAGAAGATTTTAAATGGATAGAGATTTTTGATTTTCACTGGAGACTGGGAATCGATGGACTTTCCATAGGACCCATTTTACTGACAGGATTTATCACCAGTTTAGCTACTTTAGCAGCTTGGCCAGTTACTAAAAATTCACAATTGTTCTATTTTCTCATGCTAGCAATGTACAGCGGTCAAATAGGACCATTTTCTTCTCGAGACCTTTTACTTTTTTTCATGATGTGGGAGTTAGAATTAATTCCTGTTTATTTACTTTTATCCATGTGGGGAGGAAAGAACCGTCTCTACTCGGCGACAAAGTTTATTTTGTACACGGCGGGGGGCTCCATTTTTCTTTTAATAGGGGTTCTGGGTATGGGTTTATATGGTTCTAATGAACCTACATTAGATTTTGGAAAATTAGCTAATCAATCATATCCTGTGGCATTGGAAATAATATTATATTTTGGATTCCTTATTGCTTATGCCGTCAAATTGCCGATTATACCTCTACATACTTGGTTACCCGATACCCATGGAGAAGCACATTACAGTACATGTATGCTTCTAGCTGGAATCTTATTAAAAATGGGAGCATATGGACTTATTCGAATAAATATGGAATTATTATCCCATGCTCATTCCATATTTTCTCCCTGGTTGGTAATAATAGGAACTATTCAAATAATCTATGCAGCTTCGACCTCTCTCGGTCAACGGAATTTGAAAAAGAGAATAGCCTATTCTTCTGTATCTCACATGGGTTTTACAATTATAGGAATTGGTTCCATAACCGGAATCGGGCTCAATGGTGCTATTTTACAAATACTCTCTCATGGATTTATTGGTGCTGCACTTTTTTTCTTGACGGGAACGACTTGTGATAGAATGGGTCTTGTTTATCTCGACGAAATGGGGGGGGTATCGATCCCAATGCCAAAACTTTTTACCATGTTCAGTAGTTTTTCAATGGCTTCTCTTGCATTGCCGGGAATGAGTGGTTTTGTTGCAGAATCATTAGTTTTTTTTGGAATAATTACTAGTAAAAGATTTCTTTTAATGTCAAAAATACTAATTACTTTTGTAATGGCAATAGGAATGATATTAACTCCTATTTATTTATTATCTATGTTACGTCAGATGTTCTATGGATACAAGTTATTTCATGTTACAAATTCTCATTTTTTGGATTCTGGACCACGAGAACTATTTGTTTCAATCTGTATCTTTTTACCCATACTAGGGACTGGTATTTATCCCGATTTCATTCTCTCGTTATCAGTTGATAGGGTACAAGCTATACTATCTAATTATTTTTATCGATAGTCTTTTATTAAAAATACGGAAATCTAATTTTTTTTGTCTTTTTATTTTCCGCTTTTAAACGCCGAACAATGCAAAAGAATTAAATGAATTAAAAATCTCAATTTTAATCAGATACATTTCGAGTTTTTTAGAACCCTTTGAACCATTCCTGGCTCAAAGGGTTCTAAAAAACTTGCACAAAGAAAGAACTTTCACTATATATTTATATATAAATATGGGTATGGGATGATGTTTTGTTCTTATATGTACTCGTTATTTTATGTAGTTTATTCAATTATTTAGTATTTTAGATGTTAATGTGAATGAACCATAACTATGTAGACCTATCCCTAATAGATTGATTCCAAAATAGCATATCCAAATTATAAGGAATCCCATAGAAGCCACAAGTGCCGAATTTGTACCCTGCAAACTTTGATTTGTACTAGTTCTAGTATGTAAATAAATTGCGAATATGATCCAAGTAATAAATGCCCAAGTTTCCTTGGGGTCCCAACTCCAATACGATCCCCATGCTTCATTAGCCCATACTGCTCCACAAAGAATTCCTATGGTTAAAAAGGTAAACCCTAAACTAATGACACGATAACTCAAATAATCCAAACGTTGAGTTAATTGATATTTATAATAATTTCGAAATGAAAGAAAAGAAGTGTTTTTATAAACACTTCTTTTTTCATTCCAATAGTTAATCTTACCAAAGAGAAATTTCTTAATTAAGAAATTTTTGACTTTACCATTACAAAAAATATTGATGTTTTTTCGAAATGTAATGACTAGAAGAGCCACTGAGAATAATGATCCACATAAAAGAGCGGCATAGCTTAATAACATCATACTTACGTGCATCATTAACCACTGAGATTGTAGAGCAGGTACTAATATTACGGATTGGTGCATTTCAGTTAAAAGACCCGACGTGGCAAAGCCTTGTGTGAAAATGGTACTTGATGCAGTTATTGTGTTTAAATCATTTTTATGATTCCCCATCTTGTAAATGGTATGAATAATGGATAAACTACACGAAAGGAAAATTAATGACTCGTATAAATTACTTAAGGGAAAATGTCCCGAAGAAATCCAACGAGAAACCAATAATCCCGTTATAGAGAAAAAAGTAGCTATCATTCCTTTTTCTGATAAATCAGGCAATCCTACGCTTTCGTGGACAAAAAAGGTCATCAAATAAATCGTAATAACAATTGAAATTATCGAAAAAGAGATGTGAGTCAATATATGTTCTAAAATTGTAAATATCATAAAAAGGAGTCCCATAAGAGAATTGAAATCGAGAATTGAATACATTATAGGAGCCATTGTATAGGATCCATTGTGTCTATTTTAGAAGATTTTTTTGATAGGATAGGATGCCGCCACTCGGACTCGAACCGAGATGCTCTAGCACTGCTTCCTAAGAGCAGCGTGTCTACCAATTTCACCATGGCGGCTTACTTGAAATAATAATAGTCAATTTATGTTGAATCGTCGAGATTCAAGGATTCAATATAGTTTATAAAACAAAACATTAGAATCGATGAATCTTTATTCATTGAAATTTATATGATAATTTGAATCTTTATTAAATAAAGAATAAAATAATCTTTAGTTAGTATCGTATTGTTGTAAGTTCGGTTTTAATAATGAACTTTGGTATACTAAAAACTAAGTTTTCAAAAAAGCAGTTAAAACTCCATAGTTTTAGACTGAGCTATAGAACCGGGAATTGTTCCTTTTCTTTTTTTTTTTTTGATTCGTTTTTATTTATCCAATGTTATTTTATGGATTCAAACAAAACGAAAAAAAAAAAAATGTATTATTTAATGAAGAAAATGAAATAACTAGGATTTTCTATGTATAACAATTTGATTACTAAATCATAAGAATTTATCATTGTCTAACGATTTAGATACTATTTTATTATTATCAAAGTAAAGTATTAATATCTTTCATTATTTTATTATATTTCATTATATATATATAATAATGGTAAGATTTACCAAATTAATTAGGTTTTTAGTTAACCATATAACAAATAAAACAACAAAATTTGCATTTCTATCACAATCATACTCTACTTTTCACAATAGAAATTTTTTCTATTGTGAAAAGTAGATAGAAAAAAACCCCAAACCCAATATACATACCCTTATTCTACATATCACATCCACATACGATATTTATATACCACAGCAACTAGTTCCAACTGATCCTGTTTGATATTGAGGAATTCAATACACTAATTAATGTTAATTATTTATTTTAAAATACTTGACGTTTTTCGGGGTATGTCAATTCCGATTATTCCACGACTTTATTATTTGTTTGTTGTACAAAAAAACTTTTTGAACGTCCGGTAGAAACCGATTTCGCTAAAGAAAAAGCCTTTACTGCAGCTAAATTTCCTTTTTTCTTCCAAATATTTTTACGAATACGTTTTTTTGACATAGAAGTACGTTTTTTGGGGACTGCCATTAAAAAAAAAAAAGGGGTTACTTATTTTTATCATTGTATGTGAAAGACATGTATTGTTCAAAATGAATTGTTCCTTTTAGCCGTTATCCATATTTATTCCTAAAATAGTAAAAAAAAATTGAATTTTTCAAACACATTAAAAAAAACCTATGAAAACATATAATAAAATTTAAATTAAAAAAATTGAAACATACACATTAATATATTTAAAATATAAATAATTTAATCATATATATATAATTTAATTACTCATATATATATATAATATGGATCATAGTAATTACGCATATGTATACATACCCTATGACATATATATAGCTAAGAAAAAAAAATACAAGTACAAGAAAGGAAGGAAATTGTTTTTTATTAATTGATTAAGGTAAGAGTGCCATACCCATAATTGAAATTACAATTCGAATTAAATTAGTAGTTAATCTGTTACCTAAGATATTTGATTACTTGATAACAATAACCTTATTTATTTTTTAATTTAAATTTAAAGTACGGATCGTACTATCTATATTCGAATTAAGTATTCCTTTTGGTATAACCATTTTTCCTTAATATACTATATTATATAATATGCCTATAAATTACCAGGATGGAATATTGTATTATTCCAGTTTTAGTAGAATGATTAAAAATTTCATTTTTTTTTTATGGAACATACATATCAATATGCATGGATAATAACTTTTCTTCCACTTCCAGTTACTATGTCAATAGGATTCGGGCTTCTACTTATTCCGACAGCAACAAAAAATATTCGTCGTATATGGGCTTTTCCTAGTATTTTTTTCTTAAGTATAGCTATGGTATTTTCAGCCAATTTATCTATTCAAGAAATAAATGGAAGTTCCATCTATCAATATCTATGGTCTTGGACCATCAATAATGATTTTTCCTTAGAGTTCGGATATTTAATCGATCCACTTAGTTCGATTATGTCAATACTAATTACTACTGTTGGAATCATGGTTCTTATTTATAGTGACAATTATATGTCCCATGATCAAGGATATTTAAGATTTTTTGCTTATATGAGTTTTTTCAATGCTTCTATGTTGGGATTAGTTACCAGTTCAAATTTGATAAAAATTTATGTTTTTTGGGAACTAGTGGGAATGTGTTCTTATTTATTAATAGGATTTTGGTTCACACGACCGACTGCAGCAAGTGCTTGTCAAAAAGCTTTTGTAACTAATCGTGTAGGGGATTTTGGTTTATTATTAGGAATTTTAGGTTTTTATTGGATAACTGGTAGTTTTGAATTTCGGGATTTGTTCGAAATAACTAATAACTTGATACACAATAATGGGGTCAGTTCTTCATTTGCTACTTTGTGTGCCTTTTTATTATTCCTCGGTGCAGTTGCTAAATCCGCGCAATTCCCCCTTCATGTATGGTTACCTGATGCAATGGAAGGACCTACTCCTATATCGGCTCTTATACACGCTGCTACCATGGTAGCAGCGGGAATTTTTCTTGTAGCTCGACTTCTTCCTCTTTTCATATCCATACCTTACATAATGAATATTATTTCTTTAATAGGTGTAATAACAGTACTATTAGGAGCTACCTTGGCTCTTGCTCAAACAGATATAAAAAGAAGTTTAGCCTATTCTACAATGTCTCAATTGGGTTATATTATGTTAGCTCTAGGTCTAGGTTCTTATCGAGCTGCTTTATTCCATTTGCTTACTCACGCCTATTCTAAAGCTTTATTATTTTTGGGATCCGGAGCCATTATCCATTCAATGGAACCTGTTGTTGGATATTCACCAGATAAAAGTCAGAATATGATTCTGATGGGCGGTTTAAAAAGATATGTTCCAATTACAAGAACTACTTTTTTATTAGGTACACTTTCTATTTGTGGTATTCCACCTCTTGCTTGTTTTTGGTCCAAAGATGAAATTCTTAATGAGAGTTGGTTGTATTCACCAATTTTTGCAATAATAGCTTGTTTCACAGCAGGATTAACTGCATTTTATATGTTTCGCGTGTATTTACTTACTTTTGATGGGCATTTGCGCATAAATTGTAAAAATTACAGTAGCACCAATAATAGCTCGTTCCATTCAATATCTCTATGGGGAAAAGAAGTTCCAAAAAAAGTGGATAGAAATTTTCTTTTATCAAAAATAGAGAATATGGTCTTCTTTTTTTCAAAGGATAGATATAAAATATCTAGTAATCTAAACAAAAGAAGACCATATTCTTTCGAAAAAAAGTACATTTATACTTCTATGTATCCTCACGAATCGGACAATACTATGCTATTTCCTCTGTTTGTTTTGGTACTATTTACTTTGTTTGTTGGAACAATAGGAATTCATTTTGATTATGGAATAATATATTTTGATATATTATCAAAATGGTTAACTCCATCGACAAATCTTTTACATCCCAATGCGAGTTATTCCGTGGATTGGTATGAATTTTTTACAAATGCAATTTTTTCGGTAAGTATAGCAATTTTTGGACTATTAATAGCATATGTTTTATATGGGTCTGTTTATTCATTGTTCCAGAATTTGGAATTCATTAATTCATTTATAAAAGGAGGTCCTAAAAGAATTTTCTTGGACAAAATAAAAAATAGAATATACAATTGGTCCTACAATTGTGGTTATATAGATATTTTTTATACTAGAGTTTTTACCTTGAGTATAAGGGGATTAACCAAACTAACTCAGTTTTTTGATAGAAATATAATTGATGGAATTATCAATGGGGTTGTTGTTGCAAGTTTATTTATAGGGGAAGGAGTCAAATCTATGGGAGGTGGACGAATTTCTTCTTATCTATTTTTGTATTTATTTTATGCATCAATATTTTTATTCATTTTTTTATTCTTTTATAATTTATTTTAATTTAATATTTAATAATTTTCTATTTTCATATACATATTGCTTTTTTAATTTTTCTTTTTGATTCGGCCATAAATACACTGTATAGAAATTTTCTTTTTTGTAATGAATTGATCGGTCTTTTTCTTTTTTATATGAAGAAAATTTCATTGATTCTTTATTGTGAATCGTACAATTTTGATTGATTTTTTTTCGCCATTTTTTCGCTACTAATACTAATCGAGACCATTTGCTCTGAGATAAATTGTATGCATAATTACCCTTTAACCAGTTTTTCCATTCATTCATTCCAGGCTTCTTTATTTTCTTATACTTATACCTTGATTTGGAGTTAAATATTCCTCGGGTTATAGAATAATACTTTATCTTGTCCTTAATAAAAGGATGGGTACCGCGATATTGAAGTACAGATCTAAAGTGATGGTTGTTAAGTAATTGGGTTTGTGATATTTTGTAAAATACATATGCTTGGGACAAGGAAGATAAATCGTAATAAGTATTTGAATTATTACTAGGATTAGAAAAGTCCTTTTCTTTTTCTATAGTCGAAATCAAGTTCATTGTATGTTGATCTGTTTCATCAATTCCTTCTTGATTTCTTTCATCGTTGTAAATGGATTCATTGATAATTTTTTTTGTTGAAAGTTGTGCATTGACCTTCGAAATGCTAACCATACATAGCAGGATATCCATGTATATTTTTTCAATGAAAGATTTCATAAAATAATGTGATTTGCATATTAATCGAGTATTTATTCTTTTGAATATCCGCCAAATATCTTTCTTTAATTCTGGTCTTTTATCATCATAGGCTGGAACTTTTTTTTTCTTTTCTTTTGCGATTTCTTCTATTTGATTCCTGATTATGATTGTCTTATCAGCAAGATCTTTCATTTCATTTTCTATGAATAAAAAATTTGTCCAATTCATAGATTGAATTTGCATGGTCGATTCAGGAATAATCTTATTATTATCTTTTGAATCTTTTGCATTTTCATTTGGTTCATATACTTTCACCTTCTTGAATTCAAATAAAGAAATTGGGTTTACTTTTTCAAGTTTATTCATTATTCGTTTTAGAACTGGAAAAATTTTGATAACCCATGGTTTTGAAACTTTTACTTTTAGAGGTAGAAAATAATTCTTTTTCACTTTTCGAATATTTTTTTTTAGTTCTTTATATATGGGTTCAAAAAAAGAAGGTAGGGTTCGGGCAGGACCAAAAGGAAGTTCTGTTTCCGTTCCCCAAACTGTTAAAAAACTAGAATTTTCTTGTTTTACTTTTTTTTTCATTGGATCTCCATGATGAGATCGTAGTTTAGATCTTCGCCAAGGTTTTAAACGGAAAGGAAATAGAATTTTTACCTGAAGACCATCTGTTAACCAATCTTGAGGAAATTCTGTTTCTGATAGTGGAATACCATTATACGTACATTTAACATGCATTTCACTCTTCCAGTCCTTAAAATCCTCATACCACTCGGGGTATTGGAATAATAACATACGTCCAACATTTTTAGCTATTATCAATGAAGGCAATATAATGTTTTTTCTAAGAAAAGCGTGGATCAGGAGTATCAAACTTCTTATTGCTTGAGCAAATATAACGCTATCCCAAATTTCTGCTATTGCCATTCGTTCATTTTCTTCTTCTCTCTTCTTCTCGTTTTCATCGAGAGCCTTCAGAGTTTTCTTCATCTTTTCTTTCTCAAAATCGTCAATTTTTAATTCCGTTTTTGGTTTTTTCTTCGCAAAATTCCTAAAAATAGACTTAATATTTTGATCGATCTTGTTTAAAAGAGAAAAAAAAAATAT